TCGTAAGAATTTAACTTTTTTGTCTTCTTTTAGTTTTTATTTATTTATGAACTTAGCGAATCTACGCATAAAATATGATAAAAGCCAATATTTTTTATTAAGACAAAAAATTCATTGTTACGCTTTCACATCAAAGTGAAATAACTATATTACTTAATTTTTTTTCTTTTTTCATTTAATGCCTATTGGTGTCCCAAAAGTCCCCTTTCGAAATCCTGGGGAGGATGATGCAATTTGGATTGACGTATAGTGCGGCTTGTCAGATATATTGGTCATATGGGACTTCCCCGTTCTCTCTCCCGATCGAGTATCCTCCGCTTCGCCCAAGAAAGATTGATTAAATCATCAAAAATTTGGAGCGTGAAGTACAAATTAGATCTATGCTTTGGGGGTATCCAGATTAATATTATCAATTAGAAAAATTTATGGTTGGCTTGTTTGGACCAATAAAATGAAGTATCCAGGCTCCGTTTAGAAAAACCCAATTTGTAATATTACTACTTGTATCATAGTCTATTTAAAAAAAAAAAAAATAAGAGTAATTTCAAACTGCTAATCCTAATCACTAATCCTAATCAAGCGAATAATATACTGAATACGCCAAATATTTGGCGGAAGACGTGAAATGAAAAGAAAAAAAAAAGGGGGGGGGTTGTAGCAAAAAGAGCGGTATTGGGGGTATTTGCCCTATATGTGCAAATCAAAATCGGGCGGATCTTTACTCGGAGTAGAGCACAAACCTAAAAGAATTGAAAAAACCCATTCTGGAACAAGAAAACGCCATCATGATTGGAATTGGATCTCGAGGAAAGACTACATCAATGAGAAGTTAAGTTAGTTTGATAAGTTTAATAAATTCTTTTTAGAATAGGTAAACGAGTCAAAACTCATCTTTCTTGAAAAATGGAAGAAAAGTCCTTTCGTTAGAAGAGAAGTTAGAAAGTACTCACTATCAAAAAAGGGAGGACTAGAATCTACACATTGATTCTTTTTTTTTTTGCGATTTTTTTTATTGAACCGTATGCATCAAAAGGTGCATGTACGGCTCCTAGGGGATAGAATTTTATCCTAATCAACCGACTTTATCGAGAAAGATTACTTTTTTTAGGGCAAGATGTTGATAGCGAAATCTCAAATCAACTTATTGGTCTTATGGTATATCTCAGTATAGAGAGTGAGACCAAAGATTTGTATTTGTTTATAAACTCTCCTGGCGGATGGGTAATACCTGGAGTAGCTATTTATGATACTATGCAATTTGTGCGACCGGATGTACAGACAGTGTGCATGGGATTAGCTGCTTCAATGGGATCCTTTATCTTAGTCGGAGGAAAAATTACCAAACGTTTAGCATTCCCTCATGCTTGGCGCAAATGAGTTTTTTATTTAAAAGAAAAAAGAAAACTATGCCTTCGCCATATGAAATATTAATATTAAGTAATAATAGCATGGCATTTCGAATTCGATATAAAATTAATTTCTTTTTTTTATTAGATTATGTATCGAAAGAGTAGTGTGAGATATAAGGGTATCTCCGATTTTATTTTATCTATCGAGGTCCTATTTCAGCTTCAGCGTCACAAACTTTTTTATTTTCACACCGGGGGCTCTTGACACTATTTATGTTATGAAAGAGTACGAAAAAAAAAACAAGATTCTATTATTTTTTCATTATTATTTGAAAAAAAAAAGAAACTTTTTGATTGCTAAATCACCAATGAAATAAAGCAACGGAACCACCATAGTATTTTTTTAACTCCTCCCAAAGCAAAGAAAGGGTGGTTATTGAATTATTTACCGATCTACGCCTGGTAGACTCTCTATTTCTCTTCGCTGAAAGGTAAGCGAATTCTATTGTGGAGCCGTATGCAATGCGCAAACAATGCCTGTACGGTTGTTCGATTCTATCTTTTTTTCTTATTATTCTTTTTCTCTTCTCGTCGCCTTATCATGCAAGATAGAATAACACCATTTATTATCTTATATCATCAGGGTAATGATCCATCAACCTATTGCTGGGTTTTATGAGGCACAAATAGGAGAATTTGTCCTGGAAGCGGAAGAACTACTAAAACTCCGCGAAATCATCACAAGGGTTTATGCACAAAGAACGGGCAAACCCTTGTGGGTTGTATCCGAAGACATGGAAAGGGATGTTTTTATGTCAGCAACAGAAGCCCAAGCTCATGGAATTGTTGATCTTGTAGCAGTTGCATAAAAAATAGCAGGAATTTAACGTAAACCGCGATTTGAGATTTTCTTGTCTTACCTGGGTTTAATATTCTATTAATATTAATTAATATTCTATTAATATTAATATAGTAATATTAATATAGAAAAAATTCATAATCATCCGGTTAGGATCGATCTAAACCAACCCATTATGCATACGATTCAACATGCCAACTATTAAACAACTTATTAGAAAAACAAGACAGCCAATCAGAAATGTCACCAAATCCCCCGCTCTTGGGGGATGTCCTCAGCGTCGAGGAACATGTACTAGGGTGTATGCGCGACTCGTTCAGATCGTGGGCTGGGGCACTGGGGCAAAAGAAAGGAAACAATTTTTCCACTATCCGTGATCAGTACGCATGAATAGGATAGAAGGGGCGAATCCCCTTCACTATCTAAAAAAAAAGATATATCATATCCTTCTATTGTGTATCAAATTTATTATTGTGTATCAAAAAATTGGTTTTCATTGGTGCAAATTCAATCATCTTCATTTGAAATTTCAAATGAGAAAGAATCCCCCATTGGCAGTAAATGATTAGCCGTTAAGCGGGGGAAATCTTATTTAAATAAAAAGGCCGAAAAATTATGCCCCTACTCTTGCAAGAACGGACTAACAGGGTCAGCTAATCAGCTAATATTCATAATTAAATACCGTTACTGTATAGATAGATTTCATTGTGAAGGACTTAGTATTGGATAATTCATGAGTAGAGCCGAAGAGTGTGAACTGTACAAGTTAACAATAGCATTGATTAAATTAAATGAAGAAAGGGGCTCCGGTATATAGGGAGGACCTCACCGTTTAAGAAGTGACCATAGAAACGATGGAACCCACTATTTCTTTATCTATTTATATTTACTACTTATTTTTATTTACTATGTTTTTGTTTGATATCTAGTATCAATACAATTTTTTTCGAGGTGAAATGCGTAGAAAAAAAGAAAAAAATCGTGGTTGGTAAGGGAAGGTTATAGTAGCAAAAGCCGTTGTAATTCTTTTTTATACATTGGAAGAATCCGTTTTGTTATTATAGAAAAGGGAAAAAGAATAACTGAAAGAAAGGAAAGAAATTAGTTATTCATCAAAGTTTCGTTTATTCAATGAACAGAATTAGACGAGGATATATAGTTCGGAGGTGTAGAACAAAACTTCGTTTATTCGCATCAAGCTTTCGCGGAGCCCATTCAAAACTTACTCGAACTATTATTCAACAAAAAAGAAGAGCTTTGGTTTCAGCCCATCGGGGTAGAGGCAAGCAAAAAAGATATTTTCGTCGTTTGTGGATTACTCGGATAAATGCAGTAATTCGTGAAACTGAGGTATCCTATAGTTCTTTAATAAACAATCTGTACAAGAGACAGTTGCTTTTTAATCGTAAAATACTTGCGCAAATGGCTATATTCAATAGGAATTGTCTTTATATGATATCCAATGACATTATGAAATAAGGAAATTGGAAGGAATCCATCGGAATGTTTTACATGGAATTCCCCGGGGAATGAATGTCGGGAAGGTATAATAGAAATTATTATGATAAAAAATGATGATAATATGATCAAGTAGTCAAACGGAACAAAAATATTCAATAAAAAAAGATTTATTCTTCTTCCCTAATTCTTTTTTTTCTTACGACACGACAATCCAATCTGATTGGGGGATTTTTCGAACAAAACATTAATCTATGTTTAAGTTCAGATTGGAATTTTGATTTAATTGAGGATTAAACCCTTTTTTTTCTGGTTCTAAGACCAGTAGTTCTAGCGACCAACTCGCTTTTTTCAAATTGTTTTTCATTATTAAGAAAAGGTAACAAAGATAAAATACGAGCTTGTTTTATAGCAATAGTAATTAATCGTTGTTGTTTTAAAGTCAATCTATTTACCCGTCTAGATAATATTTTTCCTTGTTCACTAATAAATCGACTAATTAAACTCATGTTTCTATAATCAATTCGATCCCCCGGTTGGATCGGGGGCAAACGCCTACGAAAGGATCGCTTGGACTTAAGAAAAAGTCGCTTGGATTTATCCATGGTTTGTTTATTCCTTATTTACAAAATCCTATTTCGTTCGATCGAATCAAAAATGATAATGATTTAGAAATAAGAAATAGGATTTTACTTCTTTCTATTTAAACATATAAATGAAATATATCTTAACATATATATATTATGTTAATATGTCATTTTTCATCTTACTTAAAAAGGTAAGACGCAGATGATCAGTTCCATCTATTTCTTTTTCTCCCCATGAATCGGATGCTTCGAACAATAGGGACAAAATTTTCTCAATTCCAATCGACTAGGCGTATTGTGTCGATTCTTTTGAGTAATATATCTGGAAATACCTGTTGATTTCTTATTAATATTAACATTGTTTCGAACACAACTGGTACATTCCAAAATAACCTTTACTCGGACATCTTTACCCTTGGACATGAATCTCCTTTGGGTTTTTATTCACTCAACTCTTCTATTTTCTGGTCCTAAGCGAACAAAAAGAGGAAAGGGACGAAAAAAATAGCAGTTGTTAACTCGAAATCAAATTATGAAAGATTTCGTTGCAACCAATATAGTAATAATAAGTAATACAAAGATTTTCATTTTAAACCATGTTTAGATTAGAAGTTTAGATTAGACTCGCAGTACAATGTTTCATTTAAGCATCTTGTATAATACTCTTGCCCTAACCACATTTCCACTTCCGTTTTCGTAATTTAATTGAAGTAAATTGACTTGAGTTGAAGCCTAGGCCCGAATTCCGAGTTTCACTAAGGTTGAATCCACTTAGATTCTTTCTATTTTCTAACTTGTTCGAATTAAAAAAAGGGGGCGGTAGTCACAAATATTTAATTGTATCTCTAATCTTCCCCCGTGTTAGTGTTAATAACTAGAATGAAAAAAAGGGAAATGTTAACGCATCCGGGAAAAAACGATTGATCTCTATCAATAGACCTGCTAAAGCTCCGAACCATAGAGTACTTATTACCGGTGCCACGGATAGATATGTTTTTAGATCTCGCATTTCAAATCCTCCTTCTTCTTTTTTATTCTTTATTTATTGTAATAAAGAATCTTTATTGGATTACATAATGGTAATACATATGTGATCAGATGTATGTGTATGTGTAGTTAATGGACATTTGCATTTGTTTTGTACGCGCAACCCCTAATTCCAATTGAAATAGAAACGGATTTGGTTGAAATAGAAACTGATTTGATAGATAAGATTTTCCTTTTCTTTTCTTAAAAAAGCAAAATACGTCCCTTTCCGCCGGAGCGTTCACAAAACAAATTTTATGGCGGGTTTCATTTTTTTTTCATATGTATATAAGTTTATTATATGTTATATGATATGGTATCAGGCCAAAAAGAAGAAATGGAAAAATAAGTTGTGTATATCAACGGAGAAAATGAAATAAGTATGTGGAAAACAAAAGAGGGATTCTATACAATGACATTGTAGACCAACTGAAAGGGATGTAGCGCAGCTTGGTAGCGTGTTTGTTTTGGGTACAAAATGTCACGGGTTCAAATCCTGTCATCCCTACCTATTACCTTACTTAGCCTCTTTAAATTGGACATACCTAATTTTTCATTTTTATCATATTATATGGGCATAGGCATTAAGAGGGTATAGGCATTAAAGATGTATTGGAGTTAAAGTTAAAAAAAGAATCTTTTTCCTTACAGTCCTCTTTTTTGTAATAAGAAAGCGCTCTTAGTTCAGTTCGGTAGAACGTGGGTCTCCAAAACCCAATGTCGTAGGTTCAAATCCTACAGAGCGTGATTCTATTCTTGTTTTGTTATTTTGTTTTATTAGGTCGAAAATTCTAGGGGAACAATTGAACGGCAATCTGAATTTGACCTCCTGCGGATTAACGAAAGAAAGGAGGGGGTCAAAAAAACAAGATGTTAATTAATCAAAAGTCCAACTGATCACCCCGTCTGTATTGTAAATATGCAGTTACGAATAATCCAGCCAAAGTAATAGGAATTAGACCTAAGACGATTCCAAATAGAAAAACTTCAATCATTTCAATTTTTTGAAAAGAGAAAAAGAGAGGTAATATCTATCCTTAAATATTAATCCATATTACCCATAAATCTCAATAACCAAGAATCGGAAATTAAAATTTACACGGTAAGGAACTAGAGAATAGATGAAATACTGCAGAAAAATTTCTTTTTATTTTTATGAATTGTTCATTCAATTAATTTCAAATAAGTCGTATCTTGCTCAAACCAATAAATAGAACCGAGGTTATAGTTAAAGCCGTTAGTAGAAAACCGAAATAACTAGTTATAGTAGGCATGAAGGAGCTAAATAAACTATTTTTTTATACATATGTTTGGAAAGTATTTCCCTAAGTTCAATTTTTTGCAGAATATGAAGATAAGCAAAAATAGCAATTGAAAAAATAAGTTCAATTGAAAGTTTTTAATTTATCAATCATTTATCAATCATTATTATTATAGATTATAGACAGCGCTAACAAAAATAGATTGATATAGGTAGAAAAAGAAATCAATTCATCATCTACTTATCTTCCCGCGATTCCGAATTAAGAGATTACTTAGACAATTCTTGAGAACTAAAATAGAAAACTAATGTTCATATTCAAATAATAAAAAAAATTAATATTAATAAAAAATATTAATAAATTAATAATTAAGAACTGTGTTGTATAACTTCATTCAAAATTCAAAGAGCCCTTTTTCTTTGAATCACTACGTAAATAACTACAGAATAAAATTGGAAAATCATTTCTATTTTGAACCTTTCTTTTCTTTTCATTTCTTTTGTATTTATTTGTTATTTGTATTGAATCCATTTTTTTCTTTCATATTAAAAAAAATGAAATGTCAAGAAAGATCTTTTGGTTCTAATCTAATAGAAGAACAAAAAGAAAAAAAGGATTCCAACAAAAAAACCTTCTTCTACAACCACGAAGAGGAGATTTTTAGATTTCGCATCTAATTGAATTTCGAGAATATGCTAATCTCCTTAATGAATTAGAAATTAGAATTAGAAAATGCCCCTTCCAATTTTGATCTATGGCACACGGTTCTACAGCAACAAGAAAAAGAAAAGAAGAAAGAAATTATCTAGTACTTCATTTCAATAGTTGCGTTGCTTCGTCAGAAGAAGGATAGTTATACTGATTCGGTATACTTTTAAAAAACCATTGGTACAATATTGACGATCTCACAAAGATTTCATTTCAGTGAATTTTCATTTACTGATTTCATCTTTTACGGA